ATCATAGTATGATGGCAGTCGGGCAAGTATGCCCCCATCGTCTAGTGGTTCAGGACATCTCTCTTTCAAGGAGGCAGCGGGGATTCGACTTCCCCTGGGGGTAGGGTACTACGAAAGGAAGTTGATCATGGATTATCAATAAGCTTGGAATTGATTCTTCCCGGGTCGATGCCCGAGCGGTTAATGGGGACGGACTGTAAATTCGTTGGCAATATGTCTACGCTGGTTCAAATCCAGCTCGGCCCAATAATTCGCGGATCCACCATAAAATGATATAACCCATTTGTCCTTCTACAGAAATGCTTGACTTGATACGGAAGAATAAAAAAAAAACTCTTTTTTTATTCATTGACAGATTGATTATCAATCAATTTGACAATAACGAAAAAATGACTATTAATCCATGCTCCTCTCACTAAAGTACATGTCTCCGCGCATATCAATCTATTACTCGCGTCTCTGTCTGTTAGAATATGACAATTCGAATCAAAAATCTGCATAGAAAGGTTTGAGGGAAATTAAATCAACAACATATGTTGTACACTTTATTTCCCTGGGATTGTAGTTCAATTGGTCAGAGCACCGCCCTGTCAAGGCGGAAGCTGCGGGTTCGAGCCCCGTCAGTCCCGATGGATCCAATCCAAATCCAATAAAAAAATACAGCAATTCATCTCTTCCTTTCCCGTGAAAGAGAGAACAAATACGATAACTGAATTTTATTCCAAACGGGATCTCTCTTTTTTTTTTTTCACATTTTTCATCAAAAAAAATATGGGAATTTCAATTTCTTCAACGAGTACTGATTGATGGGAGAAAGACATATGTGACATATGTGAATTACCACAATTATTGGTAGCATCATATTCCGGATTCGAAGGAATACCGTACTGGGTCTAGCTTTTTTGATTACGCCCGATTTTTGTAATGGAATAGAGTACTATACGTTTCCGGGAAGCACATACACAAAGGGAATTTGGACGATACAAAATCAATTTAACATAGTCAACTTTGATCTAATTTTTCGTCTTAAAGCAAAATATATCCGTGCTATTGTTTGCTTGAGTTTGTTTATAACCAATGTGAGGGTAAAGGTAGTCTGATGAGACTTCCTCAGATGATTGCATTGGACAAGAGGGCAGTAGATTATCGAAAAGAAAGAATGCAAAAAATTAGAAATAAAAAAAAGTAAAGAAATTCTTGATTGCATCAGGAATCCCATTTTGTTTCAATTCGGTATGGATAAAAGATCTTCCTATGTTATACTATTCAATTCTCGACGATGAATCGATTTGATAGCTCCGATATTGTTATTCATGATATTTTAATACGATTCGATATCATCGAGATGCAATGCATCCCATTGAATTTACAAGCGAAACATTTATCATCTCTATGGGATTAAATCCCGAGTTATTGCGAATAAAAAATGAAACGATGAGATTATGGAAGTAAATATTCTCGCATTTATTGCTACTGCACTGTTCATTCTAGTTCCTACCGCCTTTTTACTTATAATATACGTAAAAACAATAAGTCAAAGTGATTAATTTGAATTAACCTTGACTTTTTAGTTCTTATCAATGCTTGAAGATAAGAAAAATGAAAAGGATGAAAATTTCGCGTCTTAAATGAAATTGGCGGACTAGAATTATCAGTATTCTACGAGAGAAGTATTCTATGAGATCCGATAGTATGGTAGAAAGAAATATATGAATCCTTCTACCATACTATCTATTATTGTTATTGAAGTGTATAAAATTGTACTGTATAAAAATAGAGGTTGAATATAGATCAATTTGAATATAGATGAATCTACAATATATATCTTTCTATTTATATATAAATATCATATCAATTACATATATGTAATGTTAATATAATATACATAGTGGCCCAATTCTATTTCTTTGCTTCATAATTCATGTTGATTCCAATGAATCTGAAATGAAATAATCGAAAGGCCACTAATCCTTTTTTAGCATTCGAAAGAAGTAATTGATTGAGCAGTTGATAGATGATCCAGGGGTTCGGTTCCGTGGGAACTTTTTATCTTCGGATTTCGTTTCGAAAAGAATTAGCAAACCCCATCTTTAACGTTTGAACCATGATATGAAATGAGTTCCATAAAACAAGCATAAATCCTATTTTGAAAATAACTAAAATACTAATAATAATAAATAAAACAAGTGGTAAGCACGTAATATGTGGGTGGCTACCCCGAGGTACTATCTTATTATGAGGTAGTATATTATTATGCGTAGTATCTCATTGGACAACCACTATGTCTATGTTCTTTCGTGTCGAAAGTATGTATCCACTTAAAAACTTATAATAATAACAGAACTCTTTTTTTTTTGTTTTACTGTTCAAAAAAAAAATCAAAGAAAAAAAGTTTTGCAGAACGATCTATAAAATAAAACAAAAACAATCGATACAGTTTGATTCTTCAATTAGTAGTACTTCTAGAGTCCACTTCTTCCCCATACTACGAGTGAAAGAGAAAATGTAAAGACTACCATTAAAGCAGCCCAAGCGAGACTTACCATATCCATGTGAATTATGTCCCCTATCTCTATGAATATAAAAGAATTATTCCATTATTGCTCACTAATAATTATTATTCACTAATAATAGTGGAATCACTAGCGCATAGTCAAAAAGAGATTCGGGCACAACACCATTGATGAAACAATCCAAAAATCGAATTATAACAAGTTATTATATGATTTCTAGTATAAGCGAAAAAATTAAGCACAAATAAATAAAAGAGGCAGAGAAACTCTTGGAAGTATCAAAGGAGTGTTAGTAACATGTAGGAATAATAAGACCTAGTCTTTCTTTTGTTGCCCTGCATTTCATTACATTAAGTAAAAAGTCTAAAAATAGAGAATCAAGATAGATCACTATCTATCACATACCCCTATTATTCCTTTCTCATTTGATCTAATCTTTACTGTCTCCCGATTGTTTCATAGAGACAATCGGGAGATGCGATGGCCTATTACATGCGTGACTAGAGCTTATCGAAAAGAAAGAATTTCTTTTTTGAAGATTAAAATTAAAAAAAAAAAAAGCCAATTATCCATTCAATATAATATTGATTGAATGCTCGAGCACTCAGATACTTTCATGAGTCCGTATATCGTATATAAAGTATCTTCCTCCTTTCCGTAACTAAAAATGAAATTCGATTCCCTAATTCAAGACCCAATCAGTAGACACTACATTAGTAGTCGAAGGGCTATCATATCAAGATTTAACGATTATTTTTCATTAATCTACTAAATTCTTGAAACCTAGACGCAAGGATTTATAGCATTTTAGAGAACCCCAACGATGCTTAGAATCAAGCAAATCTAAAGAGGCTCTTACTTCTGCTGGAAAAAAAAAAATGATAAAGTTATATCAGCAAAACATAAGAAGGTATTTCGATTCTTTTGTTTGTTGATGAGGCGGCACCCGGATTTGAACTGGGGAAAAAGGGATTTGCAGTCCCCCGCCTTACCGCTCGGCCATGCCGCCAAAACGATACAAAATATTGGATTGGCTCTATCTCTTCGATTGATAGTATCTTACAACACACAATATCTAAAGCTAAAAACCGAAAAACTTTGCTTTCTTTTTCTATTGAAAGAAAATAAAAAATCAAATGGGGATTTTCGGTCACAAAAGAAAAAATTCAGGACAAATGGGAACCGTTAACTTTAACTATTGACTGTGAATTCATAAATGATTCTTGGATTTAAATTGAAAATTCGGTTTCCCTAATGATATAAGAAAAAAATCCCCAAATTGATACCTTATCTAACTAAATCAAAATTGATAGATAACTAATCATTACTAATCCGTATTGATTCGTTTCCATAACCATAAAAAAATCCTTCTTAATTAAAATTATAATAGCGATTATGAGTATATGTAAACCCCAGAACATAAACGATTACTATTATCTAAATCTAATTGGGCATCTTATCTATATAAGATGCCTATGGGAAATTTGCGGAATTCCATTTTTACAATTTTTTTTTTAACAGTGGAATCCACGCAAAAGTTCCATGTTGTTAAAAAAATACAAAAAACTTCTATATTGTTTCTGCAGATCAAATCCCGAATCTATTTATAGTCCCCAATCGGATTGGAATATCATAATAATGGTAGAAATTGACTCACTTTTGTTTTGATATAGATATTCTATACAAAACTCCATAAGTCTAAATAGAATTTACCAATTCCTTTGTATTTCATTTGTAGTTGTTGCAAATTCCAATTTGAGTATCAAAGTCTCTTTATTCCTACGTTCATATGTATTTCATGCATTACATCTATTACATCTATGGAGTTAGGTAAAATTTCATGTGATTCAGTAAACATAATATAAATTCCATCATTGCTAGATCGATCCATTTGATGATGAATAAGCAAATAATGGGATTTTTTTTTTTTAATGGGAAATAAATAAAATGCTTGGGGGTGGAAATGAGAGAATGTCTACAATACCTGGGTTTAATCAGATACAATTTGAAGGGTTTTGTAGGTTCATTGATCATGGCTTAACAGAAGAACTTTCTAAGTTTCCAAAAATTGAAGATACAGATCAAGAAATTGAATTTCAATTATTTGTAGAAACATATAAATTGGTAGAACCATTGATAAAAGAAAGAGATGCTGTATATGAATCACTCACATATTCTTCTGAATTATACGTATCCGCAGGATTAATTTGGAAAACCCGTAGGGATATGCAAGAACAAACAATTTTTATTGGAAACATTCCTCTAATGAATTCCCTGGGAACTTCTATAGTAAATGGACTATACAGAATTGTGATCAGTCAAATATTGCAAAGCCCCGGTATCTATTACCGGTCAGAATTGGACCATAACGGAATTTCGGTCTATACCGGCACCATAATATCTGATTGGGGAGGCAGATTAGAATTAGAGATTGATCGAAAAGCAAGGATATGGGCTCGTGTGAGTAGGAAACAGAAAATATCTATT